AGTCTATAAAGATAGCCCAGTTTATAAAACTTCTTATTTAGATGGGAATAAAGAGAATTCGAAGTTAGAAGTATTAAAAGAAGATAAATTATGGTTTGAAAAACCTCTTGTGACTCTTCTTTTCGACTATAAACGGTGGAATCGTCCATTGCGATATATAAAAAACAATCGATTTGAAAATGCAGTAAGAAATGAAATGTCACAATATTTTTTTTATACATGTCGAAATGATGGAAAAGAAAAAATATCTTTTACGTATCCACCTAGTTTGTCAACCTTCCGGGAAATGATAAAAAGAAAAATGGATTTGTTCACAGAAGAAAAACGGCCCCCTGATGAATTGTATGATCATTGGATTTCTACTAATGAACAAAAAAAGAAGAATCTCAGCAAAGAATTTCGAAATCGAATTGAAGTTCTAAAAAAAGGATCCATTACTCTAGATGTGCTGGAAAAAAAGAGTAGATTATGTAATGATGAGACTAAAAAAGAATACTTGCCTAAAATAGATGATCCCTTTTTGAATGGTCCCTATCGCGGAAGGAGAAACATTTTTTTTTCTTCCTCAATCAGAAATGAAACTTCGATAAAAAATGACATCGAGAAAAGATGGATAAATAAGATCCAGGGTATACTTTTTACTACTGATTATGATTATGAAAAATTGGAAGAGAAAATAGATACATTTGATCAAAATTCATTATCAACAGAAAAAAAAAATGATTTATTTCCGTTTTCAAAAATGGAATTTAAAATCCAACAAGGAAGAATTGTCTTCGAAGATCAAATCAATATTTGCAAATTCATCTTCATCCAAAATGTCAATCCAGAGTCTAAAAGACTAAAAGAAATAAGTAAAAAAGTAAAAAGATGGTCATCAAAATTAATCGATGATTTGGAACAACAAGAGGGAGAAAATGAAGAAACTGTAGCCGAGGATCATGAGATTCGTTCAAGAAAAGCCAAACGTGTAGTTATCTTGAATGATAACAAAGAAAACAATGATATTAATAAAAAAAACAATAATAATCCGGATGAAAGAGACGAAGTGGCTTTGATACGGTATTCCCAACAATCCGATTTCCGTAGAGACATCATCAAAGGTTCCATGCGTGCCCAAAGACGTAAGACAAACATCGGGTCGTTTTTTCAAGCAAATTTGCATTCCCCTCTTTTTTTGGAGAGAATAGACAACCCCCTTTTGTCTTTTGACATCTCCCAAATACAAAAATTCATTTTTAAAAAATGGAAAAAAGCAACACAATTAGAATTAAGAATTCTAGATTATACACAAGAAAAGGCAAAAGAAAAGGAGAAAGAAAAAAAAGAAGAATACAAAAGACAAGAAAAAGTACGAATAGAAATAGCGGAAGCATGGGATAACATTCTATTTGCTCAAATAATAAGAGGATCATTATTAGTAATCCAATCTTTTCTTAGAAAATATATTCTATTACTATCATTGATAATAGTTAAAAATACAATACGTATACTAGTATTTCAATTTCCAGAATGGTCAGAGGACTTTAAGGATTGGAAGAAAGAAATGCATATTAAATGCACCTATAATGGTGTTCCATTATCAGAAACCGAATTTCCAAAAAACTGGTTAATAAATGGTATTCAAATAAAAATACTATTTCCCTTTTTCTTTAAACCTTGGCACAAATCTAAGGTACAATCTCTTCAAAAAGATCCACGAAAAAACAAAAATCATTTTTGTTTTTTAACAGTTTGGGGAATGGAAACTGACCTTCCTTTTGGTTCTCCCCGAAAACGACTGTCGTTTTTTAACCCCATTTTCAAAGAAATGAAAAAAAAAATTCGAAAATGGAAAAAAAAGTCTTTTTTTGTGATACGAATTTTTTTTAAAAAAAAAAAAAAATTTTTAGTTGGATTGAAACAAATATCTGAATTAAACGAAACTAAAAAAGAAAAAGATAGGAGAATTCCTAAGCAAATGATTTCTGAATCATCCCTTATCATTCCCATTCAATCTATGGATTTGAAAGATTTTTCATTTACCGAAACAAAAATGAAAGATCTGGCTGATAGAACAAACACAATCATGAATCGGATAAAAAAAATACAAAATCAAAAAGACAATAATAACGAGTTTATAACTAATGACAGAAATAGTAATTGTAATAAAACAAATTCTCTCAATAAATTATTAGTATCAATAAGAAAAAGTTTGAAAAAATTAAAAAAAAGAAATGTACGATTAATACGAAAATCCTATTTGAGAATCAATTTTATTATTCAAAAGATATACATAAAAGTATTTTTATGTATCATTCATAAGAATAGTCCTAGAATCAATACACAACTTTTTGAATTATCAAAAAACGAATTTGATAAATTTATTTCCAAAAATGAAATAAATAAAGAAAAAATGAATAAAACAAGTGCTATTCACATTATTTGGACTCTCAAAAAACGGTTTTTTGATATTACTAAAAATAATTTAAAAAATTTGAGCAACTTATCCTACTTTTCACAAGCGTATGTATTTTACCAAATATATAAAACTCAAATTTATAGAGATCTTCTTAAATATAAGGAAACATCTCTTTTTCTTAAGAAAGAAATAAAGGATTATTTAGAAACAGAAGGAATACTTCATTTGGAATTAGGGCATAAAAATCTTTTTAATTACACAATTGTTGAATGGAAAAACTCTTTAAGTAAGTATTATCAATATGAATTATCACGGATTCAATGGTATCGATTAGTACCCCACAAATGGCGAAACAGAGTGAATCAAAGATCTATTATGACTGAAAATAAAGATTTTCAAAAAAGTCATTCAGATGAAAAAGACCAATTAATTTTTTACAAAAAATTAATTAATTTTGAATCGAATTCCTTCTCCAATGAAAAATATACTATTAATTTTCAAAAATACTATAAATATGCACTTTTCTCATATCAATCCATTAATTATGACGATAGAAAGGATTCATATATTTCTGTATCACCATTATGGATAAATAATTCGCAAGAAAGTTGTTATAATTCCAATATATACAACATAAAGAAAAGTGCCTTAGTTGATATGTCAGAGCGTATTATCCCTATATATAATTATATATATAATAATTTCGGACAGAACAAAAATATGACTCTAGATAAATTTCCAGATAAAAAATATTTTGATTGGAAAATTCTCTATTTGTGCTTTAGAAAGAAAGGGGATATTCATTCCTGGATCGCTATTGATACCAATATCAACTTCAATAATAATACAAATACTAAGACTAAAGTCAATAATTATCCAATAGTTGGTAAAATTGATAACAAAAACCTTGTTTATCTTCAAATTGATAAAGATCAGAAAATCAAGATTTCAAAAAAAAAAAAAAGCCTTTTTGATTGGATGGGAATGAATGAAGAAATACTAAGGCGTTCGATTTCGAATCTAAAACTTTGGTTCTTTGGCGAATTTGTGCTTCTTTATAATACATATAAAATGAACCCCTGGATAATCCCGGCCAAAGAACTTCTTTTCAATTTAAATGAAACTGTTAGTGAAAATAAAAACATTACTAAAAATCAAAAAGAGAATCCCTTAAAATTATCCAAATTATCCAATGAAAATAAATCTAAATCTATTAAATTAGAAAATAAGAATCAAGACAAAAAAGAATCCCTAGGTAAAAACAATGTTGAATTAAATATACAAAATAAAGAAAAAGATATTGAAGAAGATTCTGCAGGCTCAGATAGGAAAAAACGTCAAAAGAGAAAACAATATAAGAGCAACACGGAAGCAGAACTTGAGTTTGTCTTAAAAAGGTATTTACGTTTTCAATTGAGATGGAATAATTTTTTAAATCAAAAAATAACAAATAATATTAAAGTATATTGTCTCTTGCTTAGATTGGTAAATCCAAAAGAAATTGCTATATCCTCTATACAAGGTGGAGAAACAAGTCTAGATATTCTGATGATTCAAAAAGATTTTACTCTTAACGAATTGATGAAAAAAAGAATATTAATTATCGAACCTGTGCGTTTGTCTATAAAAAACGACGGTCAATTTTTGATGTATCAAACTCTAAATGTTTCATTGGTTCATAAGAGTGAGTACCAACTTAATCAAAGTTACCGAGAAAAACACTATATTGATCGAAACAATTACACTAATTATATTGTAAGACATCCAAATCAAAGAATAACTGAAAATCGAAATTATGGTTTAGTTATTCCTGAACGTATTTTTTCCACTAAATGGCGTAGGGAATTAATAATTCGAATTTGTTTCAATTCTAGGAATAGAAATCTTATTTCGAACAATTCAGTATTTTGCAATAACGTAAAAAACTATGATCAAGTTTTGGATAAAAGTAAAAATTTTTATAGGGATAAAATTGAACTAATTCAATTAAAATCCTTTCTTTGGCCTACTTACCGATTAGAGGATTTATCTTGTATGAATCGATATTGGTTTGATACCAATAATGGAAGCCGTTTTAGTCTGTTAAGGATATATATGTATATATGTATCCCCCGTTGAAAATTCGTGAATAATGCATTTCTCATCTCATATATATCTTTCAGGTCTGTATTTATTATATGAAACCGGGGGTTGTACACATTCCTTGTCTTACATTTCCATTCCAATACGATAAATCAATGCATGTATCCATATCCATTAGATAAATAATTAGATATTCGATTAGATCAAATAGGAATAGGTCAAAAAGATGTTCTCTTTTATCTGGATAAATATCTATTTTTTTTTTTTTACTTATACTTAATTAAATTAAAATGAGAAAATGAATAGGATTATTTTTACTGATCGGTTAAATGGATTTTTGAATTTTAAAAAGGAAAAAAGAGTAGATTTTATCTTATGGTAAAAAAGAAAGTTATTTCGGTTATTTCAGAAGAAGAAAATCGGGGATCTATTGAATTTCAAGTCTTTCATTTCACCAATAAAATAAAAAGGCTTACTTCACATTTGGAATTTCACAGAAAAGACTATTTATCGCAGCGGGGTCTACGGAAAATCTTAGGAAAACGACAACGGCTGTTGTCTTATTTGTCAAATAAAAAAAGAGTTTCTTATAAAGAATTAATGAATCAACTGGATATTCGGGAATCAAAAACGCGTTAATTTTTTCATTTAAAAAAACAATGAAAATTGTTTATTTTATTTTTATTGAATTTTTTTTTATCTAGAATTTAGACGAACTTCTTTTTGTTTTAAGCAGTTCATAAAAGAATGAATCGAGGAATCAACTATGAATGGAACAACTAAAAGAAAAGAACATATGATAGTCAATATGGGACCTCATCATCCATCAATGCATGGTGTTCTTCGTCTTATTCTTACTCTAGATGGCGAAGATGTTATTGATTGTGAGCCAATATTGGGTTATCTGCACAGAGGGATGGAAAAAATTGCCGAAAACCGAACAGTTATACAATATTTGCCTTATGTAACACGTTGGGATTATTTAGCTACTATGTTTACAGAAGCAATAACCGTAAATGGACCCGAGCAGATGGTGAATATTCAAGTACCTAAAAGAGCCAGTTATATCAGAGTGATTATGTTAGAATTGAGTCGTATAGCTTCTCATCTGTTATGGCTTGGCCCCTTTATGGCAGATATTGGGGCACAGACTCCCTTTTTCTATATTTTCAGAGAAAGAGAATTAGTATATGATCTATTTGAAGCTGCCACCGGTATGAGAATGATGCACAATTATTTTCGTATCGGAGGAGTAGGGGCCGATCTCCCTTATGGATGGATAGATAAATGTTTGGATTTCTGTGATTATTTTTTAACCGCTGTTTCTGAATACCAAAAACTTATTACGCGAAATCCCATTTTTTTAGAACGAGTTGAGGGTGTAGGTATTATTGGTGCAGAAGAAGCAATAAATTGGGGTTTATCCGGACCGATGTTACGAGCTTGTGGAATTCAATGGGATCTTCGTAAAGTCGATCATTATGAATGTTATGACGAATTCGATTGGGAAATCAATTGGCAAAAAGAAGGAGATTCATTAGCGCGTTATTTAGTCCGAATCAGTGAAATGAAGGAATCTATCAAAATTGTTCAACAGGCCCTCGAAGGAATTCCAGGCGGTCCTTATGAGAATTTAGAAATACGTTGCTTTGATAGAGAACGGGATCCAGAATGGAATGATTTTGACTATCGCTTCATTAGTAAAAAAACCTCTCCTACTTTTGAATTACCGAAGCAAGAGCTTTATGTAAGAGTTGAAGCCCCAAAAGGGGAATTGGGAATTTATTTAATAGGGGATCAGAGTGGTTTTCCTTGGAGATGGAAAATTCGTCCCCCCGGTTTTATCAATTTGCAAATTTTTCCTCAGTTAGTTAAAAGAATGAAATTGGCGGATATTATGACAATACTAGGTAGCATAGATATCATTATGGGAGAAGTTGATCGTTGAAATGATAATTGATACAAGAGAAGTACAAGATATCCACTCTTTTTCTAGATTAGAATCTTTAAAAGAGATCTATGGGATCATAGGGATGCTTTTACCTATTTTGATTCTTGTATTGGGAATCACAATAGGTGTACTTGTAATTGTGTGGTTAGAAAGAGAAATATCCGCCGGAATACAACAACGTATTGGACCGGAATACGCCGGTCCGTTGGGAATTCTTCAAGCGTTAGCAGATGGAACAAAACTTATTTTCAAAGAAAACCTTCTTCCGTCTAGAGGAGATGGTCGTTTATTCATTATCGGACCATCCATAGCCGTTATATCCATTTTCGTAAGTTATTCAGTAATTCCTTTTAGCTATCAACTTGTTTTATCCGATCTCAATATCGGTGTTTTTTTATGGATTGCCTTTTCAAGTATTGTTCCGATTGGACTTCTTATGTCAGGATATGGATCAAACAACAAATATTCCTTTTTAGGTGGTCTACGAGCCGCTGCTCAATCGATTAGTTATGAAATACCGTTGACTCTTTGTGTGTTATCAATATCTCTACGTGCGTGTCGTTATAACCTTTTCTTTAATTCTTTTTTGTAAGTAAAGAAGTTGAATAGGTATCTTCACTTTTTTATTCATCATTCAGGTTAAATTAACTAAATCAGATAGTTATATGAGTGAAAAAAAAAAACAGCTTCTAAATTAGCAGTAACAAGATTGAGTCTCATCTCCTAAGTACAAGAACGAAAAATAAAGTAAATTTAATATAAGCAAGACTTTTTACCCTTTACCCCATGGATTGGTTGATTAGTGATTAGTCATACTGGCTTGAAGCGGGCTCAAAAGATCAACCGTATATAGTTTTCACTATTCTTTATATGTATTACTAGAACGGAGGGTTCGACAAAAATGAGTGGATGGTTAGGAACACAAAAATACATAAAAGATTAGTAATAGAAATTTTTATGTCAATTTTCAAAACGAAAATCTTTGGATAACATAAAAAGAACAATAATTGAAAAGAACAATAATTGGGGCTTTACATTTGTAGAAATAATCAAGCAGTACTCCTCACGATTGCAATCCAGAGTATGCTCCTACTCACAGATTAAAAAACGACTATCCGAAACGAAATAATCTTTTCTTGTTTTGAACTTCCTCTTTGAAAGAAGAATAGGAACGAAAATTCATAGAGATCACTAAATAGCCTGCATTATTAAGACACTCATCTAATCTCTGATTTTTTTTTCATAATAATCAAAAAAAGATGGCTATTGATATTCATAGAAAGAGTATTTTATTAAAAAGTTATTACTCAACAAAGAAAAATTCAAATTATTAAAGGACGAGATTAATTCATAAGTGCTTTTTGAGTTATTATATCTATATCATTCTGACATACAGAATTTCATCGGTCTAATTTTTGACCTTCCGGCGGGTGTTGATTCTATCTATATTTTGACCCCAAATAAAATCTATCACGATAAAAAATATCAACCCGGTCCTTAGATTTCTTGATGGCCGTCAAGGAGCCGTATGAGGTGAAAATCTCATGTACGGTTCTGGACTAGCGATGGGAACAGTGATGTTCCCACCGACTATTATTATCTAATAGTTCAAGTACAGTTGATATAGTTGAGGCGCAATCCAAATATGGGTTTTTAGGATGGAATTTGTGGCGTCAACCTATAGGGTTTATCATTTTTCTAATTTCTTCCCTAGCAGAATGTGAGAGATTGCCTTTTGATTTACCCGAAGCAGAGGAAGAATTAGTAGCAGGTTATCAAACCGAATATTCGGGTATCAAATTTGGATTATTTTATGTTGCTTCCTATCTCAATCTATTAGTTTCGTCGTTATTTGTAACAATTCTGTACTTGGGTGGTTGGAATATCTTTATTCCGTCCGTATTTTTTTCTGATCGAGTTGAAATAAATAAAGTAGGTAGGGTCTTTAGAATGACAATTGGTATTTTTATTACTTTAGCTAAAACTTATTTGTTCGTGTTCATTTCTATCACAACAAGATGGACTCTACCGAGACTAAGAATGGATCAACTATTAAATCTTGGATGGAAATTTCTTTTACCCATTTCTCTTGGTAATTTATTATTAACAACCTCTTCTCAACTCCTTTCACTCTAAACGAAAAAAGAATATGATATTCTATATTTCTCGCTTCTCATCAAACAAGAGAAAGAAACAAACATAAGATTATTTATAGATCTTTACAATATGTTCCCGATGGTAACTGGATTCATAAATTATGGCCAACAAGCAATACGGGCGGCAAGGTACATTGGTCAAGGATTCATCATTACCTTATCCCATGCAAATCGTTTACCTGTAACTATTCAATATCCTTATGAAAAGTTAATTACATCGGAGCGTTTCCGCGGACGAATCCATTTTGAATTTGATAAATGCATAGCTTGTGAAGTATGTGTTCGTGTATGTCCTATAGATCTACCCGTTGTTGATTGGAAATTGGAAACCGGTATGCGAAAAAAACGCTTGCTTAATTACAGTATTGATTTCGGAATTTGTATATTTTGTGGAAATTGCGTTGAGTATTGTCCAACAAATTGTTTATCAATGACTGAAGAATATGAGCTTTCTGCTTATGATCGTCACGAATTGAATTATAATCAAATCGCATTAGGTCGGTTACCGATGTCAGTAATTAACGATTATACAATTCGAACAATTTTGAATTATCCTCAAATAAAAAATGCATTTCATGATTAAAGAATGATTAAAGAGTAATTACTAATTACTATAGTAATGTATAGTCAGGTTCAATTTTATCTAATTGAAAGGAATCGTTCCTTATTTTTTTTTTTTTTTTTGCTCACTAGAACTCGAAATTGCAATTAATTGTTGATTAGTTAGTGAGAAGTGCAAATCAATTTGGATTGAAAATAGAATTTAATAATCTCTCTATTTATTTAGAAATAGTTTCCAGCTAACTTTTCCACTTGGTTTGGCGTAAAGGGGAACAAGATATTGGTATAGTAATTGGACCTAGACGTAATTCAAATCCATTAGAAACACCATTCCATTTTAATTGAATTCAATTAGGAGCATATCATAAAAAAAGAAAAAATTTCCCGGTCAGGTCAATAAAATCATGAAAAACATTTCAATTTGTTTATCTTGTATATAGAATGGATTTGCCTGGACCAATACATGATTTTCTTTTAGTTTTTCTGGGATCAGGTCTTCTATTAGGAGGTATAGGAGTGGTATTACTTACCAATCCAATTTATTCGGCTTTTGCATTGGGATTGGTTCTTGTTTGCATATCGTTATTTTATATTTTATCAAACTCTCATTTTGTAGCGGCTGCACAGCTCCTTATTTATGTCGGAGCTATAAACGTTTTAATTTTATTTGCTGTCATGTTCATGAATGGTTCAGAATATTATAAAGATTTCGAACTTTGGACTGTTGGAAATGGGATTACTTCGTTGGTTTGTACAAGTATTTTCATCGCCATAATTACCACGATTCTCGATACGTCTTGGTACGGAATTATTTGGACGACAAAATCAAACCAAATTATCGAACAAGATTTAATAGGGAATAGTCAACAAATTGGAATTCATTTATCAACGGATTTTTTTCTTCCATTTGAACTCATTTCAATAATTCTTTTAGTTGCTTTGATAGGTGCAATTGTTGTTGCCCGTCAATGAAAAATCTTTCTAACTATTAAGAACAATCGAAATTGAAATTTTCTCGCTCTTATCAAATCCATTTAGCTTTCATTTTTTAATTCTATTTCAATATTGATCTTTTTCTTTTTCTATCTTAGAAAAAAAAAAAGAATATATTCTTTTTTTTTCTACTTGTTCTATTATAGTTAAGCGAAAGCCTTGGTTTATTGTTCATGGCGAAATGATTCAAAATTGATAAGGAGCTGATCAATGATACTCGAACATGCACTTGTTTTGAGTGCCTATTTATTTTCGATTGGTATCTATGGATTGATCACGAGTCGAAATATGGTTAGGGCTCTTATGTGTTTGGAACTTATCCTGAATGCAGTTAATATAAATTTCGTAACATTTTCGGATTTGTTTGATAGTCGACAATTACAAGGAAATATTTTCTCTATTTTTGTTATAGCTATTGCCGCAGCCGAAGCGGCTATTGGGTTAGCTATTGTTTCATCAATTTATCGTAATAGAAAATCAACTCGTATCAATCAATCGAATTTATTGAATAGATAAGTAATAAGTACTACTAATTTCATTTATTTAAAAAATTCGAATATTCATCAATTATTTAATACTAAATGTAAAAATGTAAGAAATCAAAGTATCTTAGCCAACCCAGGAGTCGCGATCCATAATTCGATTGATTATTAAAATAATGATAAAATCATTGATTCATCTGGTATATAAATATATGATTTATCTATAAGTTTACTAAATCGAAGATTTATGATATTCAAAAAATGAGAGATCCAATGTCACATTCAGTAAAGATTTATGATACATGTATAGGATGTACTCAGTGTGTCCGAGCCTGCCCAACCGATGTATTAGAAATGATTCCTTGGGATGGATGTAAGGCTAAGCAAATTGCTTCTGCTCCACGAACGGAGGACTGTGTTGGTTGTAAGAGATGTGAATCCGCTTGCCCAACGGATTTTTTGAGCGTGAGGGTTTATTTATGGCATGAAACAACTCGAAGCATGGGTCTAGCTTATTAATATAATAAGTTTCAGAAAAAACTACTTTAAACAAACTGAATTTTCAATTTTTTTTAAAATACAATTGATTTTTTTTATCGACAAAAAAACCCGTTCTTTTTCGAGAACGGGTTTTGGGGTCTAATTCTATCTTGTCTTTACCACGAATTATTTTCCTTGGTTAACAATAATTGTAGGTTTACCAATATTAGCGGGTTCTTTAATTTTCTTTCTACCTCATAGAGGAAATAAGGTAATAAGGTGGTATACCATATCTATTTCTATTTTTGAACTCCTTTTAACGACCTATGCATTCTGTTATCATTTCCAATTGACCGATCCATTAAATCAACTAGCAGAGGATTATAAATGGATTAATTTTTTTGATTTTAACTGGAGATTGGGAATAGATGGGCTTTCTATAGGAACCATTTTACTGACGGGATTTATAACCACTTTAGCTACTTTAGCAGCCTGGCCGGTTACTCGGGATTCCCGATTGTTCCATTTCCTGATGTTAGCAATGTACAGCGGTCAAATAGGATCATTTTCTTCTCACGATCTTTTACTTTTTTTTCTCATGTGGGAGTTCGAATTAATTCCCGTTTATTTACTTCTATTGATATGGGGAGGACAGAAACGTCTGTATTCAGCTACAAAATTCATTTTATACACTGCGGGGGGGTCTATTTTTATATTAATAGGCGTTTTTGGTATTGGCTTATATGGTTCGAATGAACCAACATTAAATTTTGAAATATTAGCTAACCAATCGTATCCTGTAGCACTAGAATTACTATTTTATACTGGATTTTTTATTGCTTTTGCAGTCAAATTACCGATCATACCCTTACATACATGGTTACCAGACACCCACGGGGAGGCACATTACAGTACTTGTATGCTTCTAGCTGGAATTTTATTAAAAATGGGAGCATATGGTTTGGTTCGGATCAATATGCAATTATTCCCCCATGCTCATTCTATATTTTCTCCCTGGTTGATTATAGTAGGTGCAATACAAATAATCTATGCAGCTTCAACATCTCCTGGTCAACGTAATTTTAAAAAAAGAATAGCCTATTCCTCCGTATCTCATATGGGGTTCATAATTATCGGAATTGGAGCGATAACCGATACGGGGCTCAATGGAGCCCTTTTACAAATGATTTCTCACGGATTTATTGGTGCTGCTCTTTTTTTCTTAGCAGGAATGACGTATGATAGAATACGTCTTGTTTATCTCGACAACATGGGTGGAATGGCGATTTTCCTTCCAAAAATATTCACACTGTTCAGTATCTTATCAATGGCTTCCCTTGCATTACCCGGCATGAGTGGTTTTGTTGCCGAATTGATAGTCTTTTTTGGAATAATTACCAGCCAACAATATTTTTTAATTCCAAAAATACTAATTACTCTTCTAATGGCAATTGGAATGATATTAACTCCTATTTATTTATTATCGATGTTACGTCAAATGTTCTATGGATACAAGATTTTGAATGTGCAAAACTCTGATTTTTTTGATTCTGGGCCGAGAGAATTATTTATTTTAATCTCTATTCTTCTCCCAATAATAGGTATTGGTATTTATCCGGATTTCATTCTCTCACTCTCAGTTGAGAAAGTCGAAGCTATTATATCTACATATTTTTATCGATCGTTTTCATGAATAAAACAAGAAAAAATTTAGAATCCTATTCTTTCTTTTTCGTTTTGCAATTTTACAATGAAAAATAAAAATTAACTAAAGTCAAAATGAATTGAAATTTTGACTAGATGGATTTATTTTTGTGAGAACCTTTTGAATCAATTAGTGTAGTGATTCAAATGGTTCTCGACATCTTCCCTGAAGTATGGAGTTTTTTTTTTTTCTTATATTCTTTAACTTAATATTTAATAAATATTTAATAATTTAGTATTTCAAATTTTTATTTTATTATCATTTTTTTGAAAATGTTTTATGTTTCTATTTGTAGGAATCTTTTTCAATTTGATTTCATGTTAATGAAAATTAAAAGAACCATAACTATGTAACCCTATTCCTAATAAATTGACCCAAAAATAGCATATCCAAATTATAAGAAAGCCCATAGAAGCCACAATCGCGCAATTTAGACTTTTGAACTTTTTTTTATTTGTTCGAGTATGTAAATAAATTGCAAATATAATCCAAGTAATAAATGACCAAGTTTCTTTTGGGTCCCAATTCCAATATGATCCCCATGCCTCATTAGCCCATACTGATCCTGAAAGAATCCCGATGTTTAAAAAGATAAACCCTAGACTAATAATACGATAACTCCACTGATCTAATTGTTGAATTAGTTGAGCTCTGTAATAATTTCTCGCAGAACAAGAGAAGTTGTTTATTAAAACATTCCGCTTTTCATCCATATATTGGATCTTGTTAAATGAAAATGACTCGTTTACGAAATTTTTCAAAATCTTTTGAAATGAAAATGAAATGACTAAAAGAGCTACTGATAATAATGATCCGCATAAAAGAGCTGCATAGCCCAATATCATCATACTTACGTGCATCATTAACCACTGGGATTGAAGCGCGGGTACTAATATTACAGATTGATGTATTTCGGTTAAAAGACCTGAAGTGGTAAAGCCGTGTAGAAAAATTGTACTTGGCGAGGTTATTGCGCTTAAATAATTGGTATGTTTTTTAAAATATGGAACGATAGAAATAAGGGAGAAACTCCATGAAAGAAAAATGAATGATTCATATAAATCACTTAATGGGAAATGCCCCGAATAAATCCAACGAGTGATTAATAATCCCGTTATACAGAAAAAAGTAGCTATAATGCCTTTTTCTGACGAATAATATAGTCCTACGATTTCATCAACGGATAAAATTATCAAAAAAATTGTAATTACAATTGAAACGATCGAAAATGATATATGAGTTAATATATGTTCTAAGGTGGAAAATATCATAAAAATTCTCAAATAAAAAAAGTATAGAAAATGATACGGAATCCAATCTGGAATTGCATTTATTATATATAGAACTTATTGTCTTTCTTTTCGAAGATAGCCTGCCGCCACTCGGACTCGAACCGAGATGCTCTAGCACTGCTTCCTAAGAGCAGCGTGTCTACCGATTTCACCATAGCGGCGTACGCGAAATAATAATAAGCTTTTTTTATTTAGTTGTCGAGATTGAAATTCAAAAAGTTAATTAAATTAATGACAAAAAATTCCTTTCGTTTTACTCCATATTGAAACATTCCAAAATATTACCATAATTCAATTCTTATTTAGTAATTCAATTCTTATTTAGTAATTCAATTATTAATTAATTCAATTATTAAAATGGCTATTCGAAATTAAAGTAGCTTGATGGGGAAAATAAGAATCCCCATCGGGAAAGACTACAATAAAAAAAATACCATTTTTTGATTATTTATTATAAGTTTGATTATTGGATTGTTGCACAAAAAAACTTTTTGAATTATCCGTAGAAATAGATTTCGCTAATGAAAAAGCCTTCAATGCTGTAAAATAGGCTTTTATTTTCCAAATATTCTTACGAATATGTTTTTTTGATATAGAAGTACGTTTTTTTGGAACTGCCATGAAAAAATAAATTTGAAAAAATTCTTTTTTTATCTAGTTGAATGTGAAAGACATTTATTGTTCAAACAATTTCATTTATTTTTCAATTTTTTTTTTAGTCAAATTTTTACTAAAATTATAGTAAATTATATAATATATAATTATATAAAAGTAAATTTTTAAAAATAGAAAATACATAAAAGATATATAGAAAATTCAAAAAAAAAATATATATATATAAATATATATTTATATATATTAATATAAAGAAAAATATAGTATTAGTATTTTTAGTTAATTTTTTATTTTTATTTCATTTTCGATTGCACTATTAGCCTGATCCTATTTATTATAACTTCCTTCTTCCTCTGAATATTCTAAGGAGTTGAGAAAGAATAATTCAGAATAAAATAAGAATAAAAGATAAAAGGTTTTTTTATGGACTATACATATCCCTATTCATGGATTATACCTCTCATTCCACTTCCCATTCCTATGTTAATAGGAGTTGGACTTATCGTTTTTCCAATGGCAACAAAAAATCTTCGACGTATGTGGTCCTTTCCTAATATTTTTCTACTAAATGTAGTTATGCTCCTTTCGGTCTATCTATCTATTCAGCAAATAAATAAAAGTTCTATCTATCAATATGTATGGTCTTGGACAATTAATAATGATTTTTCTTTAGACTTCGGTTACTTAATAGATTCGCTTGCTTCGATTATGGTAATATTAATTAGTACGGTTGGAATTCTGGTTCTTTTTTATAGTGACAATTATATGTATCATGATCAGGGATATTTGAAATTTTTTTCTTATATGAGTTTTTTCACTACCTCCATGTTGGGATTAGTTACTAGTGTGAATTTGATACAAATTTATATTTTTTGGGAATTAGTTGGAATGTGTTCTTATCTATTAATAGGTTTTTGGTTCACACGACCTATTGCGGCGAATGCTTGTCAAAAAGCCTTTATAACGAATCGTGTAGGCGATTTTGGTTTATTATTAGGGATTTTGGGACTTTATGCTATAACGGGTAGTTTCGAATTTAGAGATTTATTCGAAATAGTAAATAAATTAGTTTATAATAATGAGGTCAATTTTGTATTTCTTACTTTGTGTGCCTTGCTTTTATTTACAGGTGCAGTTGCCAAGTCTTCTCAATTCCCCCTTCACGTATGGTTACCCGATGCCATGGAAGGTCCCACTCCTATTTCGGCTCTTATACATGCCGCTACTATGGTCGCAGCAGGTATTTTTCTTGTAGCTCGCCTCCTTCCTCTTTTTATAATTATACCTCATATAATGAATTTTATTTCTTTGATAGGTATAGTAACACTACTATTCGGAGCTACTTTATCCCTTGCTCAAAAAGATATTAAAAGAAGTTTGGCGTATTCTACGATGTCCCAACTGGGTTATATGATGTTAGCTTTAGGAATGGGATCGTATCAGGCGGCTTTATTTCATTTGATTACTCATGCTTATTCGAAAGCATTATTGTTTTTAGGATCCGGATCTATTATTCATTCAATGGAAGCTATTGTTGGATATTCTCCCGATAAAAGTCAGAATATGGTTCTTATGGGAGGGTTGAAAAAGCATGTACCAATTACAAAAACTGCTTTTTTAATAGGTACGCTTTCTCTTTGTGGTATTCCACCTCTCGCTTGTTTTTGGTCTAAAGACCAAATTCTTAACGATAGTTGGTTGTATTCTCCGGTTTTTGCAATTATAGCTTGTTTCACAGCAGGATTAACCGCATTTTATATGTTTCGAATCTATTTACTGACTTTTGAGGGACATTTAAACGTTCATTTTAAGAATTATAGTGGTCAAAAAAGTGGTTCCTGCTATTCAATATCTCCATGGGGAAAAGAAATTCAAAAAAACAAGTTTTCTTTATTATTATCAATAAATAATAATGAAAATGAAAAGGGGATTTTCTTTTTTTTCAATACAACCTATCGAATTTTTGATAATGGAAAAAAAATGATACGCCCTTTTATTAGTATTGCTTGTTTTGGAATTCAAAATACGTTTTTTTATCCCCCCGAATCGGACAGTACTATGCTATTTTCCATGTCTATATTAGTACTATTTACTTGTCTTGTTGGAATTATAGGAATTCCTTATAATCAAAGTGGAATTGATTTTGATCTATTATCAAATTTGTTGAATCCGTCTATAAACCTTTTACATCCGAATCAAAATAATTTTATAGATTGGTATGAATTTTTTATAAATGGAATTTTTTCAGTCAGTCTAGCCTTTTTTGGTATATTTATAGCGTTTTTTTCATATAAGCCTATTTATTCATCTTTCAAAAATTTCAACTTACAAAATTCATTTGTTAAAGGCGGTAATAATAATACTACAGCTCTCTGGGAAAAAATAATTAATCTCATTTATGATTGGTCATATAATCGTGGTTACATAGATTTTTTTTATCGAATATCTTTGGCTGGGGGTCTAAGAAGATTTGCTGAACTAACTCATTTTTTTGATCGACGAGGAATTGATGGAATTACAAACGCTTTTGGCCTTATAAGTTTCTTTGGTGGAGAGGGCATTAAATATTTAGGAACAGGTCGGATTTCGTCTTATCTCTTAGTCTATTTAGGCTTTGTCTTAGTGTTAATCTTTTTACTTTTTTACTTATTTCTTTTAGTCTTTTAGACTCTGGATTGACATTTTGGATGAAGATGAATTTGCAAATATTGATTTGATCTTCGAAGACAATTCTTCCTTGTTGGATTTTAAATTCCATTTTTGAAAACGGAAATAAATCATT